TAATCGTAAGTAAGAAGATTGTTTACGAAGAAACAACAAGAAAAATTCATATTCTGATACATAAGAGTTATATAGGAATCGAAATAGTCTTTTATTTTCTTTTTTCAAAAGAAAAATCGATTTCATTGAAGTAATAAGACTATTCCAATTCGAATAATAGTTGAGAAAGAATCGCAATAAATGCAAAGATGGAACATCTTGGATCCGGTATTCAAGGAGTTGAACCAAGATTTCCAAATGGATAGGATAGGGTATTTCTATATGTGATAGATAATGTAAATGCAAAAATTTGTCTTCTAAAAAGGGAAATAGTGAATGAATAGATTGTAAATTTTGAAACTTTGGTATTTCTTTTTCTTCCGGACAAGATAGTTCTCCTAGCGAGAATGGGATTTCTACAACGATCGCAAACCCCTCAGATAGAATCAGAGAATAAAACTCAGAATAAAAATAATTGCTATGATCCAACAATCGATCTTGGTTAGGATGATTAACCGAATTAATCCAAAAATTCTGCTGATACATTCGAATAATTAAACGTTTCACAAGTAGTGAACTAAATTTCTTGGTATTACAACCAAGAATTTCCACGGGTTCGGAACCATTTAATCCATAATCATGGGCAAATGCATAAATATATTCCTGAAAGAGAAGTGGGTAGACTAAGTATTGTTGACGAGATTTCTGTTTTTCTGAATACCCTTCGAATTTTTCCATTTGTATTTCTACTTGAATCAGAGAAAAAAAGCATTTCTCGGTTTATCAAATGATGATACATAGTGCAATATGGTCAGAACAGGGTGTTGCATTTTTTAATACAAACCCTGGAAAGAAAGGAAGTCTAATCCATAGATCTTTTTCTATCGAATTAGTTTATGTTTGTTCTAATTACAAAAAAGAACAAATCTTTTATTTTTGCAGGCCAATCGCTCTTTTGACTTTGGAATACAGTCTTTTTATCAATATACTGCTTCTTTTACACATTCAATTCATAACATCCCTTTTCAATCCATAATCAAGAATAATTAGGATTTCTAAAAAAAAGTCAAGGGTCCACTCATAGGAAAACCCAACCTTTCCCCGCATCAGGCACTAATCTATTTTTAACGATCTAATTAGATCGGGGAATCATTCCAATTAAGAAGTTAAGCTCGTTGCTTTTTATTTTACTAGAATTAGAGCCAGGCTCTATCCATTTATTCACTAGACCCAGAAAATCGGAATTTTTTTATTCCAAAAATAAAAAAAAAAAGAAATTGATTTTATTACGACATGCTATTTTTTCCGTTCATTACCTTTGAGGATCAGTCGTGGTCTTCTAGACTCTACCAAGAGTCTGGACGAATTTGTTGCTTCATCCAAATGTGTAAAAGATCATAGTCGCACTTAAAAGCCGAGTACTCTACCATTGAGTTAGCAACCCAGATAAAATAGGATCTTAGATACGATCGAAATCCAAAAATCGATGGAATTACACCGGACACTCCTGTCAAAACATTGAATTAGAAAGACATCAAAAGAAAGATTTTATCACCCATTAAAAACACTCAAATACAAAAATGAACAGATCCGGTTAAATTTCACTAAGGTGAAAAAAGGAGCGGCCCCAATCACAATGGCAAAATTGTCATTTTTTTAGCAATTTTTATTTCTTTAAATAAAAGAATCTTGTATGAGAGTACATGCAAGGGGGGCAACCCTATCATTTGAGCGAAGTGTAGATAGAAATACCTAATATGGAGTGACGATAAAGAAACCTATCTATCTACAAATTCTATTTGTTCAATAGACCCTTGTCAATGGAAATACAATGGTAAGAAAACCAATTAGATACAAAAAGGAAATAAAATAAGAGCTTTTGTTGGATTGGCACGACATAAATGCAGCAAAAAAAAAATAGGACAAAGAAAGAGGCAAATTGTGTCTAAATAATTAAGGGGTACTAGTGACCCTCTCCTACTTTTTTCTTCATTTAGTTCTTCAATTAACTCAAAGTTCTTTCTTTATCTTTAAAGAATTCCGCCTTTCTTAAAATATCATAAACAGTTCTTGTAGGTTGAGCACCCTTTTCAAGGAAATAGAGAATAGCTGGAACATTTAAACAAGTTTGATTCTTTATCGGATCATAAAAACCTACTTTTCGAAGATCTCTTCCTTCTCTTCGAGATCGAACATCAATTGCAACGATTCGATAGACAGCTTATTGGGATAGATGTAGATAAACAATGCCCCCCCTAGAAACGTATAGGAGGTTTTCTCCTCATACGGCTCGAGAAAATGATTCGAATTTCTGTCTATAATACAAGTAGATAGAAATTAGACTATGACTTGCATTAATTTCCTTACAGAAAAGAAAAAACAAATTTCATTTATACTCATGACTCAAGTTGGCTAATTTTGACTGACAGACTTCAAAAGAAAAATCCTTCAAAATTTTTTGAGTCGTCTCTAAACTCTTTTCTTTATCTCATCTCGAACAAATTGACTTTTATTCCTTATTCTAATCTAATTCTATTGTTGAGACGGTTGAAAATCGTATTTACTTGTTCCGGAATCCTTTATCTTTGATTTGTGAAATCCTTGGGTTTAGACATTACTTCGGGAATTCCTATTCTTTTTTCTTTTAAAAGAGTAGCAACATACCCTTTCTTTTTTTTCTTATTTCCTTCGATAAAGCATTTCCCTCTTCTATAGAAATCGAATATGAACGATTGATTCTGATAGACTTTTAATCGAAAAAGTTTTTCCAATCTTCCAAAATTGGACTTTTTTCTTATTTTAACCTTTCGATTTCTATATTAAGGATAGACTGACAAAGTTGGCCTAATTTATTAGTTTTCACTAACCCTAGATTCTTTCCCTTGATAAAAAATCAATTCTGTCCTCTCGAGCTCCATGGTGTACTATTTACTTACAAACAACCCAGCGCAAATTCGGTTCGGGACGAATAGAACAGACTATGTCGAGCCAAGAGCATTTTCATTACTATGGAAAATGATGGATAGCAAAATCCACAATCGATCATGTCCTTCAAGTCGCACGTTGCTTTCTACCACATCGTTTTAAACGAAGTTTTACCATAACATTCCTCTAATTTCATTGCAAAGTGGTATCGAGAATTGATCCAATATGGATGGAATCATGAATAGTCATTGGTTTTGTATACTAATTCAAACTTGCTATCTATGGAGAAATATGGATAAAAGAAATAAGTATTTATCAGGGAAGACTCTGCAAAGATCCAATTTATTTAAACCCATATTCTATTATATGAATGAAACATAGTTCGAAAAAGATGAATAAAATGGTTTGCTTAAGAGTTATTTATTATTGAATTTCCATCCTCAACAGAGAACTCGAGATGATCAATCCTGAAATGAGAAGGATCTACTCTTCTCCAACAAATAAACTATCAACCTCCAAAAAGTTTAATTAATTTAATTACTAATATATTTTTCTGTAACAAAAACAATTAACTATTAACCAAATAAACTATGCCAATGAAAAGATTGGCAGTTTTTTGATAGTTATAAACTATCATACTTCTTCGACTCGAGTAACAAAAGAAAGAAAAAATGAAGTAAAAAAAAATTCGTGTAAAGTAAAATTAAGGTCTTTGCTTTTACTTATAGCATTCTTTCTTTTAGGTAAAAGAAAGAACTAAAAATAAAAAATAATAAAAGTATGATTTTTTTTCGAATCCATTCTATCCAACGAACAGTTCTTACCTTATCCTTACCGGAATGGATCATTCTGGATTTTTAAAGAATCACAGATCGAGATCGTTTTCGCTTAACCAAAAAAGGACCCTTCTCTTCTTTTTTACTAAGAATACAACAAAACAAAAATCTATCTCTATCATAAAGGGATAGGTCTCATTTTTTATACAGTGTTTTCCCTCATAAATTTTGGTTTTTTCAATCAATTCGAAAGTCGAGTAGACAGAATATATGAATTTCTCTCTAATCCTCACACTCCATTGATTTAGAAATGGATATTTGCAAATCAGATAATACCTAAAATAGAAAAATCGAGTCCCTATCCGTAGAATGGAAACCCTTTTCTTTTTTCTCACGCCGATCTTGGTCAAAAGTTTTAAGGCCTGTGCTGAAACTAAAAACATCCTACTCTTTAATCTGGCCATGAAACATAGAATTAGGATACTCCCCCTTTTATTTTCTTTTTTTTACTTACTTTAGTTCTTTAGTTCGGGAAAAAGAAATAGGGGGGTACTTCTTTTCTTTCACATTGGGTGTCAAATGTATCCTGTAAGAATTCCCACTTCATGGATATGGAGCAGAAAGTTTATCTAAGAAGTTCGAATTTCAAAAAGAAGTTCGAATTTCAAAACACATATTCAAAGCACATATGAGTAATGAGTAGTAGGAGCATATCCTGAATGTGCCTGATAGACCAAAATTCTTCATGAAAATAAAGATATTTAATTTGACTGGACTTGACACTTGATTTTCTTTTCTGAGAAAGAAAATGAATGCTTAGAAATGCATCTAATCTAAGAGTTCATAAGAGATAATTATTCTCTTTAATAAAAAAAAACTTTTGTGTCGTGCAGGGCACAATATGATTCGATCTTTCGTTTCATCAGAAAAAATCTGGGACGGAAGGATTCGAACCTCCGAGTAACGGGACCAAAACCCGCTGCCTTACCACTTGGCCACGCCCCATTTCGTTTTATGCGACACTAATAAACAGTATTATGTTTATATCTTATTCGTCAATCCCACTTCAATTACCTAAAAAATGAGGGATATTTTCTTGCTAGGATTCTAGACATGCGGATAATATAGAATCCAAAAAATGCATTGATCATTACAGGGAATTCTATTAAGATATTATATGAAAGTCGAATTTCTTCCATTCTCATTTGAGAATGCGAATACAAGGAGGTATTTTGTGTTTGGGAAAGTCCGAAGAAAAAGGAAAAAAGGATTTTGAATCCACCTTTTCTTTTCCTTTTTCCCTTAGAAAAATAACTCAATCAAAATCCAATTATCTACTCTACAAGAACGAAATGCTTGTTATGCCTAATATACTTAGTTTAACCTGTATCTGTTTTAATTCTATTCTTTATCCGACTAGTTTTTTCTTCGCCAAATTACCCGAAGCTTATGCCATTTTCAACCCAATCGTGGATGTTATGCCTGTCATACCTGTACTCTTTTTTCTATTAGCGTTTGTTTGGCAAGCTGCTGTAAGTTTTCGATAAAATCTTTACTATTCTGTCTGCCAAATTGAATGATGTATTCATTCCAAAAAAATGAAAAAACAAAAATGGATAAGAGCCGAGAAGTCTTATATTATGAACCTTCAATTCTAAAATTCAAATTCTTCTCCATTGAATGTATAGCTGCAGCAATAATTTTGGATCAGCCTTTCTACCCCCTGTACCTACGTTGAGCAGGTACCTTTAGGTACCCACACAATACCTAAACTAATTTTTGATATTGATAAGAGTGCTTATTATAAAGCAATTCTTGCAATTTTTTTTAAGAATTGATTTTTGCATTTTTAGGTGTCAAAATAAACAAAACCCATCCTAGTGGATCTGTGTGGTAAGGAAAAACGGGTAATCTATTCCTTAAAAAAAAATCTTGGAGATTATGTAATGCTTACTCTCAAACTTTTTGTTTATACAGTAGTGATATTCTTTGTTTCCCTCTTTATCTTTGGATTCTTATCTAATGACCCAGGACGTAATCCTGGGCGTGAGGAGTAAAAATCCAAAATTTTTGGGAATTTTTTCTTACAAATTGGATTTATTTCGTACATTTACCTATGAGAAAATCGGGGGGTCAGAATTCCTTACAATTCGAAAGTCCCAAATGATCCGAGGGGGCGGAAAGAGAGGGATTCGAACCCTCGGTACAAAAAAATTGTACAACGGATTAGCAATCCGCCGCTTTAGTCCACTCAGCCATCTCTCCCCGTTCCAAATCGAAAGGTTTTCGTGATATCACAGAGGCAAGAAATAACGATTGCAAAAAACCCTTCCCTTTTTTCGTTTCAAAAGTGCATAAAAATTATATTGCCAATTCCATTTTAGTTATATTCTTTTTTCTTAATGTTAATAAAAAAAAGAAGAAAATTCTTGTTTTTTCTTTCTAAAATTCGATATAGGCTGAGAGACAATTAGATATATTTTCTCTTCAGCGGGCATTTCCGTATAGGACTTGTTAGAATAAAACAAGCAGGTTATATAAAAAAAAATTCTTTTTTTTGTTGATTATTTATCAACAAAGCAAAAAAGGTTCTTATCAAACCCACCGTAAAATTGGAAAGAAAGATAAAGTAAGTAGACCTGACCCCTTGAATGATGCCTCTATCCGCTATTCTGATATATAAATTCGATGTGGATGAAATTGTTGTATAAGCAGATTTTTTGTATTTCCTTAGACTTATACCGCGCAAGGCAAGAATTTTTCGCTATTTACGATTTCATATTTAGGAATAAGAAGAAATCGCAACTCTTTTCCGTTCCACATAAAAATGGATTTCGAAAGTCAATTTTTCTTTTCAATATCTTTCTTTTTTTTTTTCAGAATCCTATTTTTGTTCTTCCACCCATGCAATAGAAAGCGAATGAGAAAAGAGGGGTTATTTATTTTCCCTTAAAAGATAGGCTTTGAAATAGGAATCGTGGAATAATGCTCAATTCAAATGTTTATTTCTTTATTTCTATAGTATAAGAAAAATTAATCGAATGAAATTCATGGATTTACCACGATCTCGGTTGGAACCCCATAAATAAAAATGCAAAATTTCTATCTTCGAAACCATTAAAAAAGGGCGTTGAACGAGAAAGAAATCGTCCACAGATAATCAAACTATCGTATGCCTTGGAAGTAATATGAGGTGCTCGGAAATGGTTGAAGTAATTGAATAGGAGGATCACTATGACTATAGCCCTTGGTAGAGTTACTAAAGAAGAAAATGATCTATTTGATATTATGGACGACTGGTTACGAAGGGACCGTTTCGTTTTTGTAGGATGGTCCGGCCTATTGCTCTTTCCTTGTGCTTATTTCGCTTTAGGGGGTTGGTTTACAGGGACTACTTTTGTAACTTCTTGGTATACCCATGGATTGGCTAGTTCCTATTTGGAAGGTTGCAATTTCTTAACCGCGGCGGTTTCCACCCCTGCCAATAGTTTAGCACACTCTTTGTTGCTACTATGGGGCCCGGAAGCACAAGGGGATTTTACTCGTTGGTGTCAATTAGGTGGTCTGTGGACTTTTGTCGCTCTCCATGGGGCTTTTGCACTAATAGGTTTCATGTTACGTCAATTTGAACTTGCTCGGTCTGTTCAATTGCGGCCTTATAATGCAATTTCATTCTCTGGTCCAATCGCTGTTTTTGTTTCCGTATTCCTTATTTATCCACTGGGACAATCTGGTTGGTTCTTTGCGCCGAGTTTTGGCGTAGCAGCTATATTTCGATTCATCCTTTTCTTCCAAGGATTTCATAATTGGACGTTGAACC